ATACAGTGGAAAAAAGAAATTGCATTGAATTTTTTTTTAATTCTTTGAATTTCAATTTAACAATGTAATAATATTAATATTCAAAAATGTCTTGGATTGACACGACATATCTAATCTACATAGCTAGAAAAAGAATAAAAGGAAAAATTGAAAAAAAAACTATCGGCTTTTTGAGTCCATAATATATTTCATCAATCTAAGTAGAATAAGCAAAACGGATTCCTTGATGGTTAGTCTAGTTCCAATGAAAACTACACAATTGAAGAAACTGTCCGAATTTGATATTTAGAAGATCAATAAACTAAAGTTTTGTCTTTCATTCTAGATGATCGGAGTTAATGGAAACAGTGCTAAATAAATACGAATACAGCAGGTAAAGGGAGGGAATAAAAAAATTAAGTAGATAAAAATTATACAAAGTTATATACAAATTGCTACCCCTTAAGTAGATAAAAATTATACAAAGTTATATACAAATTGCTACCCCCCCCCCTTGGTATTTCTTTAATTGAATTTCATTTGATTAGACGAAAGTTCCTTAAAAACTTCCGCTTTCTTTAAAAGATTCTGAACAGTTCCTGTGGGTTGAGCACCTTTTTCAAGGAAATATAGAATAAGGGGAACATTTAAATAAGTTTGGTTCTTCATTGGATCATAAAAGCCCACTTTTCTAAGATCTTTTCCTTCTCTTCTGGATCGAACATCAATTGCAACAATTCGATAGACGGCTCATTGGGATAGGTGTAGATCAACAATACCCCCCCTAGAACCGTATAGGAAGTTTTCTCCTCGTACGGCTCGAGAAAAATGATTTGATTCGAGGTTTTGTCTATGTATGTAATTCTCATAAATTAAATGACAAACGGCCTATAAAATCAATTAGACTATGATGTCTTTTTTTTTTCTTTTTGAAAAGGAAAAAATAAACCATTCGTACTCATAACTCAAGTTGGATAACTCTCAAATAGCTCAAAGAAAAAATCTTTAGTCAATTTCATTTATTGAGTAGTCTTTACCCCCTTTTGTTTGTCTCATTTAAAGTTCTATTTGAATTCTTTAATCTGATGCAGTTATTCATACTAGTGAAACAATTCAAATGGTGTTTCCTTGTTCTTAGATCCTTTATGCTTATTTTAAATCATTAGGTTTAGACATTACTTCGGTGCTTCGGAATCCTTTCAAAATGGCAGCAACATGCCCCTTTTGATTGCTTTCTAGCAAAGAATCCTATGGTATGGACAATCGATTCCCCTTTGATACACTTTATAATCGAAAAAGTTTGATCAATTCCAACAAATTTTGCTTTTGAATTGGAAATTTGCTAGGATTGGATCCCTTCGATTTCTATATATGGAAGATACATTTACGAAGTTGTTCCAATTGATTGATTGGCATTAACCCTAGATCCTTGCCCCCGAGAAATGAATTAATCCTTTCTACTCGAGCTCCATCGTAGACCATTTACAACCCAACAAAAATGAAGGGTTCAAGTGTAACAGAACAAACAATGTCGAGCCAAGAGCACCCTCATTCCTAGACAAATGGAAAATGGTGGATGTAAAAATCCACAACGGATCGTGTCCTTCAAGTCGCACGTTGCTTTCTACCACATCGTTTCAAACGAAGTTTTACCATAACATTCCTCTAATTTGGAACCAGTATGGAATTGATTCAATTATGGAATCATGAATAGTCATTGGTTCAGCTGTCCATAGATATCAGAATCTAGACTTTTTCTTCTATATCTGATATGTGGAAACGATTTTTCTGAAAAAGTCTTAGCAAGACAGCATTTTTAACATACATAAATAAACTAAGATATAGATCCTAGAACGAAATAGAAATAAAATATAGAAACGAATAACTTTAATGAATCTGCATTTTCAAATGATTCTATAGGATAGATTAAACTATTTCCTACTTTTTCAAAGATTCCACTTAAAAGGAACCATTAAAAATATTTTTTAAAAATAGTTCTATTTGAAATTGAAAAAGTTTCCTGTTTAGACATCATTATTTAATTTGATTAAATTTAAAGAAAATTGGACAATAAAAAAAAGAACCTCTGATCTTCATAAGAAGATAAGTCTTTCTTTTTGAATTGACTCATCACTGATTCTATTTTAAATAGATCAAAGAAACGAAGAAATAACTCTCATTTTTTTTATACATCTCATGAAAAAAAATGATGTAAGTTAAGATTTGAATCTCTATTCTTTTCATCTGATATCACAATTACGAAAATAAAAATTGTAAAAAATAGGGAAGGGTTTTCGTATCTTTCAGATAGACTAAGCAGTTGTCACTGTTATAGATTATAGATATTCGATAATATGGAATTTAAATCATTTCAATTTCAGTTTAAAAAATTTAAGGATTACAAATCTTTTTCACAAAAGCCCCAAAATTATTGTCATTGAAATAAATGATACATACCATATAAGCTAACCACCGTCTCGTTTTATATCATTATATGTATGTTGTTTAACTTTAAGATAGGAAGATAGGGGTGCAGAATATTGCAATAATCGACTCTTGTCATAAAGTGAATAAAAGGGATAGGATAAATCCCCCAGGCTCAATCGTTACATAGATTTCCAATTTTTGACTAGAGCTAGACATGAAATACCTAAATAAGATTCAAAAACATATTTATACATACCAGAACATATTTATATATAATTTATATATATAATATTATATATGATATATGGAACTTTGTTTTTAATGAGATTCGAAGAGATGCAGATTATTAAATTAATATGGATCGACTCCTATCCACTCTTCCACTTATTCTATGGGAATAATGGAGCATAAAAAAATGGATATGCGCTGGGACGGAAGGATTCGAACCTCCGAATAGCGGGACCAAAACCCGTTGCCTTACCACTTGGCCACGCCCCATTTGAATTTATAATCTACACCAAGAAACAATAATATTCGTACTGGTCGTTTGTCAACTGGAGTCCAAATATCTATATATCGATAGAATAAATTGGTACTAGAATTTTGATACATATAGATATAGAATTGAACTGAATTTATTGATCATTACATAGAATTCAATTAAGATATTGTATGAAAGTATGATTTCTTCTATTCTCCTTTGAGAATTGGAGGATTTTTGATTGGGTGGGTTCAAAGAAAAAGAAGGATTTTTTGTCTACCTTACTTACTTTCTTCCTTGTTCCTTCTATCAAAAACTCAATCAAAATGCAATTATCTCCAAGAACAAAATGTCTGTTATGCTTAATATCGTTAGTTCGATCTGTATTAATTCTGCCCTTTATTCGAGTAGTTTTTTCTTTGGCAAATTGCCCGAAGCCTATGCTTTTTTGAATCCAATCGTAGATGTTATGCCAGTCATACCTCTGTTTTTTTTTCTCTTAGCTTTTGTTTGGCAAGCTGCTGTAAGTTTTCGATAAGATCCTTAATAATAATATCCTAGAAAATCTATAAAATGCACGATTTCTTCGAGCAAAAATGATAACAATTGATAAAATCAGATAAGTTTGAGAGTATGAACCTTCGATTCGTACATTTAAATTCTTAGATAGTCACCATAAATCTGGCTTACCCCCATTTCCTCATTTTTGACCCTTTTTCCAGTGAAAGACCCTAACCCTATAAATTAGATTAGGGTCTCCCCCAATATCTAATTTGGATCTAAACGAAAATTTTTTGTTAATGCAAAACAAATGGATTTGTTACAATACATTTTTATTTCTAGAAAAAAATGCATTTCCTGGTGTCAAAATAGTCTATGTGGTAGAAAAATGGAAGATCTATTCTCTTTTTTTTCCAAAAAATAATCTTGGAGATTTGTAATGCTTACTCTGAAACTCTTCGTTTATACCGTAGTGATATTTTTTGTTTCTCTCTTTATCTTTGGATTCCTATCTAATGATCCGGGACGTAATCCTGGACGTGAAGAATAAAATCCAAGGGTTTTCCTTGGTTAATTTTTCAATTTTATTAGCATTTTATATATTCTACGTGTTTAACTCAGATTTCCAAAATTGGAAATTGAAATAAATAAATCAACGGAAACGGAAAGAGAGGGATTCGAACCCTCGGTACGAATAACTCGTACAACGGATTAGCAATCCGACGCTTTAGTCCACTCAGCCATCTCTCCCAATTGAAAAAGATAATTATTAGATTATACATAATGTAAGGAGTCTTTCTTTCTCTTCTTTCTCTATTCTATTATATATAGAGAAATCCACAAATCAGGAATTTCTTTTTTCTAAAAGAGGGGCGCGCCAACAATCGAATTAAAGAAAAATAAAGAAGACCCTTTGTTTTATTTGAAAGGGCCTTCTTATTCTGATGGCCCGGCTAGGTACTGACCAGGTCGGGCCCTTTTTTTGTTCCAACGAATTATAGATAATTAATGATTTATCTTATTTGAAAACAAAAAGATTTGTTTTTTTTATTATATTCAATTGAATATTTTATATTCAAGCAACAAAAAAAAGAAGAAACATTATTTACATTCTTTTTCTTGTTGTATTTTCATTTTCCGAACTAAAAAAAACTATTGATTCTTATACAACGCATTTTTCTGTTAGAATTTGAGTGTTTTTTTTGATCCGTATCTATCTTCTTCAGCAAAAGATAAATCTTTAGTTATTTCATTTAAATTAAATGAAGCCCCTTTTCCGAATCTCATTCAATTTGGATCTTCCCACGAAAAAGTTCAACACTCTCATTTTGATGATTCTTTGATGATCCTATCTTGATTATGCTCAATTAGCTTGTTGGACAAAAGGTCCGTTTGTATACAATAATCATATTGTAGCGGGTATAGTTTAGTGGTAAAAGTGTGATTCGTTCTATTAACCCTTTAATAGTTAAAGGGTCTTTCGGTTTTATTCATATTCCGATCAAAAACTTTATTTCTTAAAAGGATTGAATCCTTTACCTCTCAATGAGAAAGTCGAGAAAAAATACGAATTCTCGCAATTTGTATCCATGAGTCACTTATAAATTGCAAA